TCTGAAAGGTAACTATCTCGGTTTCGTGTCTTTCATATATGAAATTTCTATAGAATCCTTGAAAAAGACTTTTCCCACAAGAAAGAAAAAAGAACTTACTATCTTTGGGATCTGATACTACACCGCTGCTTAATCCTTTAGTGGATTTGGCTCTATTACATAAGCAGATTCCTAAATTTTGCCCCATATCATGGTATAATTAAGCAGTGTTTTTTAGTTGTATCGACCCAGTCGCTCACTAATTGATCTTTACGGTGCTTTCTCCATCAATTTGAGACTTTATCCATAGAGTAGTAGTATAGGCTCGACTTTCTTCTTATTTTGATTCTCGTGAAGTGTTCTTCCTTCCTACAGCTGATAGGGCAAAATCGTTGTTTTGACGATCCCTATGTAGAAAGCCCTTTTTCTAGTAAATACTAGAAAATTTCATCTTTTTTCGTCTTTCTTTCTATAGTGGAGATAGTCGCACGTAATGACAGATCACGGCCATATTATTAAAAGCTTGCGGTAAGAAGGGGTTTCGTTCTAGTGCCCGGAAATAATATTCCAAAGCCTTTGTATGCTCTCCATTGCTTGTGTGTATAAGGCCGATGTTATATAGTATATAACTTCGATCATAGGGATCAATTTCTAGTCGCGTAGCTTCATAATAATTCTGCAAAGCTTCCGCATAATTTCCTTCGGATTGAGCCAACATCCGTTACGGTCGTTCATTCTATTCAAAAAATCTCCGTTCCAAAACCGTACATGAGGTTTTCATCTCATACGGCTCCTCCCTTCTGTACATAGTACTAAGCAAAAAATCTATCGAATGAAAATAGAATTAGTCCCATCTCATTATGGATCGAAAGGGGCTGGTATTTTTCCAAGAAATCTCTAGCCAACCTTCCCCCAAGAGGTTTTTCTTAACACCAATGAATTCTATTAATGCTAGAGGAAAACGATAGCTCCAGGAATTTCTTTGTTCTCAACGCCTTCTATTTAGAGGAATTAGCCACTTCAACGACCTTTGATGGTTATAAGGGTATCCAACGTACAAACCTGATGGTTGTTTGCTATCCCAACCACTCTTCCCAATCCTGATACCGATCAGGAAAGGTTTAATTTCTAACAAAGTTTTTCTCTTGTTGATTCCTATTTCGAGGTGTAGTGCTTTTTTCCCTTATGCTGCCTATTGGTCCTAGTCGAGTAGGATTAGCCTGTAATACAGAACCTATCCTGTAGGTGTAACCTTTCGCTCAATACTCAAATCTACAATTGAAGCATCTAAGGCCACATCAATCGAGGATACACGACAGAAGGAATTGTTAGTTCACCTCACCTTCCCCAAGCGTGGGTTTCCTTTACTAATTTTGTTCTTTCTATGCGAACGCCCTCTCTTTCTCGTGAGACTGAGATGTGGGTAGGGCTAAAAAAAAGAGTCAAATCGCACCATCTCTATAATAAGTAAATGCCCTTTTTTCCCCTGAAGTTGTCGGAATTATTTGCAATAAAATATTGGCTACAATCGAGGAGGTCTTATCGATGAAATTTCCATTTATACGGGATCTAGGCATAATTCCCAATCCATTCTATATAGAATTCTTTTCATTCTATCACAAAATAACATAAAAACTTCTAAATCGCTCCATATGCTCTAAATGGATAAGAGAGGTATGAATTTTCCACTCAGCTCAAATTGTCTCCTTTTCCTTCTATTTGTACAAGAAGAGATATGAAATATTTGAGTAAGATTGGATTTCATTCCACTTTCCTATTTCTCAACAACAACTTCTGTCATCAGCTTTCAAAGTCATTAATTATCCCATACCCTTTTTTTTTTTTTTATTTAGATTGTATGGCGTAACATACCTTATGCAAATAGAATTCTAGGGTTCCTTAGTTCCTTTATTTTCTTATGGAATAATAAGGATTCTTCTATTCTCTTTTTATTTGGTTTTTCCAAAAAGAAAAACTTTTGAGGAGGCAGAATTCCTAGTAAAAAATAAAATAAAGGATCCTTACACTTAAATAAAAAAAAGAATTTTTCCAATAGAGCCCCGAAATCCGCGAACGATTGTGGCTGTACCTGTACTGCAGGAATACAAAAACTCGCTATTCACTCAGTTTATTTTCCATAATAAGTTATGTAGGAGAGATGGCCGAGCGGTTCAAGGCGTAGCATTGGAACTGCTATGTAGACTTTTGTTTACCGAGGGTTCGAATCCCTCTCTTTCCGTTTCTCTTAATTCATCAACGTTACCGATCACAATGTATCAAATCAAATAACAATTTATTGGAACAATAATACCTTTATTTAATAGAATTCTCTAAAGCAAATTACTTTGGTATGTAAAATATAAAACAAAAAAGAAAAAAGATCCTAAGGTTAATCTATTTCTGCTAGCTGAATGGGAAAATAGGAATTAAGAGCCTTAGGTCGATTTAGTTCGGGGAAAGGGGAAGGGAAAAAAATTCTATGAACCCTTCCTTTTGCGTTAAGCTCAAGTCTGACGAGAGTAATATTCTACAACTAACAACTCATTTATTTTCAGACCGACCCACTTTCTATCTAGGATTTTTTGTACTAGTCCTTTATATTGCAATGTATCAACCGTCAAATGCTTTGGCAATTTGCCCGGATCGGATGAAGCAATAGAATTTTGAACCAGACGTTTTGATCTTTGGTTATCCTTAGTAGTAATAATATCTCGGGGTTTGCAACGAAAACTTGGTATATCAACTATACGACCATTAACTAAAATATGTCTATGATTAACTAATTGCCGGGCCCCAGGAATGGTTGAAGCCATACCCAATCGAAAAACAATATTATCCAAACGCATTTCAAGTAATTGTAGTAAAACTTGACCTGTTGACTTTTTTGCTTTTCCAGCGATATGTACATATCTAAGTAATTGTCGTTCTGTCAGACCATAATGAAAACGTAATTTCTGTTTTTCTTGAAGACGAATACGATATTGCTCTTTTTTCCCAGAATGGAATTTCTTTTTCAGATTATTTCCGGATTTAGGTGTTTTTCTAGTGAGTCCTGGTAAAGCTCCCAGACGGCGTATTTTTTTTAAACGAGGTCCTCGATAACGGGACATGAAGACTCCTTTTTTTATTGAAATTACATTTTACACAATAAATTTCATTGTATTTACATTACAGAATACATCGAAATTAAAACTGAATTAAACTAAAGGATAAACATAGTAAAATCTACTAAAAGTACCACAAAAAATGGAATTTCATCAACATCTGGATTTTTTGTATATATATTATTTATTTTAATGTTTTGTATCTAGTAAAATTGTAAGATAGAACGACCTAATGGACTCTAGGTTCTCCATTTAATTCGGAGAAAAAAAAGAGATTCTTGTTCATGGAACATCAGTAGAGAAAAAAGCCGACTATCGGATTTGAACCGATGACCCTCGCATTACAAATGCGATGCTCTAACCTCTGAGCTAAGTGGGCTTACATAACAGAGATAGTGTAACAAATAGAAATATATATAGGAAATATGTAAAACGACAGATCTTAATTATTAATCTTAGTTATTAACTAGTTCGAAATTTGAAATTCTACTTAGAAAAAAAAAAGAATGAATATCAAGCGTTATAGTATGATTTGGAATATCCTAAAAAGGGAAAGAAAGGGGTGGGGGAGAGAAAAACTTTTGGATATATTGATTCCGATTGAATTGCAAATATATCAACGGTAGAATCAATTCAATTCTGAATTGCAATAAGCGGGGTCTCTTGAATAGAGACGAGCTGCTAGACTACGTCGAATAATGAATTCGATGATTCAAAAAAAAAACTAAGAGATGTAGGAAATTACACAAAGAATACAAGTTTCAAAGAAAAAAAAGGACAATGGGGATATGGCGAAATCGGTAGACGCTACGGACTTGATTGTATTGAGCCTTGGTATGGAAACCTGCTAAGTGGTAACTTCCAAATTCAGAGAAACCCTGGAATGAAAAATGGGCAATCCTGAGCCAAATCCCTTTTTTGAAAAAGCAAGTAGTTCTTCAAACTAGAACCCAAAGGAAAAGGATAGGTGCAGAGACTCAATGGAAGCTGTTCTAACGAATCGAGGTGTAATTACAATTACGTTGTGTTGGTAGTGAAACTCCCTCTAAATTACTAAATTAGAGAAAGAAGGGCTTTATACATCTAATACACACGTATAGATACTGACATAGCAAACGATTAATCACAGAACCCATACCATAATGTAGTATAGGTTCTTTATTTATTTATTTATTTTTAGAATGAAATTAAGAAGATTTTGAAATGGAAAATTCTGAATTTTTTTATAATTAGTGTGAATCCATTCCACTCGAATATTGAGTAATCAAATCCTTCAATTCATTGTTTTTGAGATCTTTTAAAAAGAGGATTAATCAGACGAGGATAAAGAGAGAGTCCCATTCTACATGTCAATACCGACAACAATGAAATTTCTAGTAAAAGGAAAATCCGTCGACTTTATAAGTCGTGAGGGTTCAAGTCCCTCTATCCCCAAACCCTACTTTATTCCCTAACCACAGTATTTATCTTATCCTATTTTCTCTTTTATCAATGGGTTCAAGATTCATTAGCTTTCTCATTATACTCTTTCACAAAGGAGTGCGAGGGGAACTCAATAGATCTTATCCTATTCATTAAATAGATTTCTTTTTTATTAGAGTATCCGCAAAAAAATCTCAATTATTAATTCAATTTATAAGTATTATTAAGTAAGCCGTCCACAATGCATAGGACTCTCCCCTCCATTTCCAAATTAGGAATGGAATACTTTATTAATTTTTTAGTCCCTTTAATTGACATAGATGCAAATACTCTACTAGGATGATGCACAAGAAAGGGTCAGGATAGCTCAGTTGGTAGAGCAGAGGACTGAAAATCCTCGTGTCACCAGTTCAAATCTGGTTCCTGGCACAGAAAAAAGGATCTACCAAATAGATATTGATACAAATACCTCGAGATGCATTGGGGTACATATTTTTTAATAATCTAGATAGTATACATATACACTAAGTAGATAAATCTCTAGACACTTCTTTTAAAAAAAGTGTTAAAATCTCTGGTTCTTTTCTTTATAGTATAGAAGGAGGTGAGATTAGGACCCCTTTGCTTCGCTTCATTTTTTCATTTCTTATTAATTTTTTATTCTGCTATTCCGAAGAATATTTTTTTTTCTTGATACTTACTTTCCTAGTTGTTCTAAATAATGTGCGCGGTACAAAGTTCGTGGTAAGAACTTCTTTTAGTCATTGTATTTTTCTGTTCATACGAAGGAAATGAATATGTGATTTTCCAAATTGGAAAATCAAAATGAAGCCCTTTTTTGATCAGTCTATCTGGACCTTTTTGTATAATAGGAAGTAATTAGAATATACTAGGTATTTCGTTTCGTCTAGGAACAGAATAGCAAAATATTCCGTGACTTGAATAAAATCGAGAGTTGTGTTGCATAAATGAGCATGAATTTATTATCATTCAATGGGCATCTTGTATTTCATAGAAATTAGGGGTTATATAATCCTTACGTAAGGGCCAGCCTATCCAACTTTCAGGCATTAAGATACGTTTAAGGCGCGGATGATTATCATAAGAAATTCCCACCATATCATAAGATTCGCGTTCTTGAAAATCAGCACTTCTCCAAACCCAGAAGACAGATGGGATTCTAGGATTATCTTTTTGGGTAAAGACTTTTATGCATACTTCTTCTGGGTTATCTATACCATACTGTATTCTCGTAAGATGATACACGCTAGCTAAAGATCCACCGGGTGCTACGTCATAAGCACATTGGGAACGTAAATAATTGTAACCATATACATATAAAATGACCGCAATGGAATCCCAATCCCCTGCTTTTATTTGTAAAGTCTCTATTCCTCGATGATCGAAGCCCAAAGATCTATGAACGACCTCATGTTTGACTAGCCAATTAGATAACCACCCCTGCTGCATTGTCTTGATCTCCCCCCCTTTGTATAAATATTTCACATTTCAAATGTAAGTTTGAAAGATTGCACTGCTCTTTCTTTTTCTGCACAAAAGAACCCCTCTTAATTCACTAATTTGGAGGAAGATACTGGGCTTTTGGATTTGAAAAAAGTTTCAGAAGATATATCTAAAGTAGATGGTGATTGATAGAGCAATTCTTGCTCGTAAGTTCCGGTATGAGTACTGCGCCGAACATAAAGTTTGTGACTGGTAGTAAAACATCGATTTTTCTTTTGACTTTGACATAGAGTTCGATCCTCAACAATTTCTCGCGATATCTTCTTACGAAGTTTTGTTAGGGCATCTATAACAGCCTCTGGTTTAGGTGGGCAACCCGGCAAGTAGACATCCACAGGAATTAACTTATCAACCCCTCGAACAGTACTATAGGAATCCGTACTGAACATCCCCCCTGTAATAGTACAGGCTCCCATAGCAATGACGTATTTTGGTTCAGGCATTTGCTCATATAATCGCACTAAAGAGGGAGCCATTTTCATTGTTACCGTACCGGCTGTTAAAATTAGGTCCGCTTGCCTAGGACTTGATCTTGGTACCAATCCATAACGATCAAAGTCGAATCTTGAGCCTATTAATGCAGCAAATTCAATGAAACAACAACTGGTACCATATAGAAGGGGCCATAAACTGGAGAGTCTTGACCAATTTGAAAGATCATTTGGTGTAGTTGAAATAACGGAATTGGAACTTGTTTGGTCAAGTAACGGAAACTCAATCAAACTCATGACTGTCTCAATAGAATCTTTTCCTTCTTTTTTTTTTTTGTCTGAATATTCGGTTAAGACCATTCCAAGGCTCCTTTTCGCCATGCATAAACTAAACCAACAACTAGGATAAGCACGAAAATGAAAGCTTCGATAAAAACGGATACACCCAATACATCAAAACTCATTGCCCAAGGGTAGAGAAAGACCGTTTCCACATCAAAAACAACAAAAACTAGTGCAAACATGTAATAGCGTATTCGGAATTGTAACCAAGCACCCCCCATTGGTTCTATACCCGATTCGTAACTAGAAAGCTTCTCTGGTCCTTCACTACTCGGGGCTAAAAGCCCTGAAATCCAAAATACCAAAATAGGAATAAGGCTTGCTATTATTAGAAATGTCCAAAAAATATCATATTCGTGAAGCAGGAACATAAATGTACTCCCATTAATGTGGAATAGGCAGAACTGAAATTAGTCAATTCAGTTGGTATTGTCAATTTATCCATAATTTCTCTCTTTTCCTCGGTGAAACAAGAATCTCCTTTGCTCAAACCAAGGAGCGCTTACTTTAGCTTTTGTTTCTTTTGTGTCATGTCTTTCTTAAGGATTCATCCAATGGAATCCCCACTATCTTTTTTTTGGATTTCCATTCTATTTAGATATGGTATATACCTAATTCTTATACAAAGAAAACTCTTTTGCTTCACTTTGTCTCGTTTTCTCTAGAATCTCTAGAAAAAAGAATTGCTCTATCCTTTATTTAAGGATAGTCAGAGACTATTAAAAAAAAAAGAAAATACTTACTACTAATTCGATTCGCTCAAAGGGTTGAAGGGAGATAGTGCATCAAGGTATTCGCAAGGGCCAACTTGATCCTCTTCCCCAGGGATCCCAGATGAGGGAAGCCTAGGAGAGCCGCCGACTCCAACTATCGTCCATGTATGATCCATACTAGATCTGACCAACTGCCCATCCTACCTCCTCTACCTTTTTGACAGCCCATCTTTTTGTCTCAGTAGAGTCTTTCAGTGGCATGTTTCAGTCCTCTGTATGCAACCTAATGAGGAATAATACTAAAAAAAAAACTCTATTGCAGAATTATGAAACAAAATATCCTGTTTTATTATTTACTCTTTCTTTTTATTTTCTTTCGATTTTTTCTTTTTCTATTTAAAGTAGATCTATTTAGATAATGTCCATTTTTACATAATGTATATTATAGTAATATACTTCAAACAAAATAGGAATTCGCAAAATGGAGCAAATCGTTCCAGTCATTATAAGAAAGTCTCGGGACTTAGAGCATATCCTGTTTTATTTGAAGAAGGATGGAATTCAAATCAGATAAGGCATCTTTCCTTCTATTGATTTGATCAAATTCTTTTTTCTTTTCCTGTCTCTATGATTTTCGATAAATGAGCCTATGGTAATGCTTTTCTCTCAATTCTAGGTCGCAAGCGACCGTCGAGTCTATAAACAAGTTTTTTTTAATAAGGAAAAGAAAACTATACTAAAGGAAACACAGGATATCCATCCTAAAATCTAAAAAAAAAAGACATATCTATTTAGTAGGGCTATACGGATTCGAACCGTAGACCTTCTCGGTAAAACAGATCAAACGGATTATTATCGAAATGATTCGAACTGTTTTAAAGACCCAACATGCATTTTTCTGCATTGGGCTCTTTCATCAACTGATGTAAAGATCAGTTAATCCGCCATAGTTTTTCTTTACGGAAAGATAATAAGATGGCTCCCTGTGCTCTGATTGATTTATTTGTATCATGATCGATCTATCTAGGAGCAATACCAAAGTGTTTCAAAGGAGGATTACCTTGACTTAGGTCTGCCTCCGGCCTAAATTAAATCAACCTAAGTGAAATGGAGTCTCTATCGTTCCACTGCAAGAGTTGACTATGAGACTTCATACACCTTAAAGTTCATAGAACGAAAAGAAGTTTTTTGGAGGCCCTTATCCTCATTATGCCTAGCATTGAGTGGGCTGGATATTTACCTTATCAACTAGCAAATCAATAGACGTTCTATTTGATTAGGCACCAGAATTGGCACCCGAATCGGACTGAATCGACTGTTTGTCAGGCTACTGTTCTCCTATTCTCTCGAATCCATGAAGTAAGACATTGATTTTGCAATAAGGTCAATTATGTTCATTGCATAATAAATTCCCTTGAAAAGCATTGGCGCACGTGTAAGCGAGTTGCTCTACCGAACTGAGCTATAGCCCTTGTCAGAGATATCTTAACATATAGATAATTTCTTGTCAAGATGAATATTCTTGAATGCCATAGGATATCCCTTTGATCTATTTACTACATACCATACCAATAAAGGAGCGGTATTGCTTATAAAAAGGATTCGATCTATAATCGATCGAAGTAATACGGCTTCTTTTGTGATAATAAATTGCCTACTTAACTCAGTGGTTAGAGTACTGCTTTCATACGGCGGGAGTCATTGGTTCAAATCCAATAGTAGGTAGGTAGGTAGAAAAATTACTAGATAGCATTGGACTTACTTCGCTTCGCTATCTAATAACTTTTTCTACCCTTCTTTACTTTTTCTTTGTATCAACGAAACCTTTGGATTATCTTCAATTGGATGGGGGAATCCAATTGATAGCCTCTACTCGTATCCTAGCCCGTTTGAGAGCTAGCTTTGCTTCAACCAATTCTTTCGTACCCTCAGCTCTACTCAAGTTAGCTTCGGCTATTTCAAGTGCCTGTTGAGCTTCTTCTGGATCAATGTCACTACCCAGTTCTGCATCATTTCCTAAAATGATGATCTCATTATTAACTATTCTTGCAAAACCACTCCACAAAACCGCCGTTAACCATTGGTCGTTGAGGAGGCGTATTCTCAAAGGACCCATATCTACAGCTGTGTTAATGGGGGCGTGGTTTGGTAATACACCAATTTGGCCGCTATTAGTAGGTAAAATGATTTCTTTCACTTCACAATCCCAAATAATTCGTTTAGGAGTCAGTACATAAAGATTTAATTTCATTTCTTCAATTTGTTCTCCTCTTCTAAGTTTATAGCTTTCGTGCTAGCTTCATCGATGTTCCCCACCAAATAAAAAGCCTGTTCGGGTAGGCCATCTAATTCTCCTGAAAGGATTAGTTGAAACCCCCTAATTGTTTCTGCAAGACTAACATACTTTCCTGGAGAACCGGTAAAAACTTCTGCCACAAAGAACGGTTGTGATAAGAACCGCTCAATTTTTCGTGCTCTTGCTACAGTTAAACGATCCTCCTCCGATAATTCATCCAACCCAAGAATTGCAATAATGTCCTGAAGTTCCTTGTAACGTTGTAAAGTTTCTTTAACTCTTTGCGCAGTTTCATAATGGTCCTTGCCAACGATCCGAGGCTGTAACATAGTTGAGGTTGAATCTAACGGGTCTACTGCGGGATAAATACCCTTGGAAGCTAATCCTCTGGAAAGTACGGTAGTAGCGTCCAAATGTGCAAATGTTGTGGCAGGAGCAGGGTCGGTCAAATCGTCCGCAGGTACATAAACAGCTTGGATCGAAGTTATCGATCCCTTGTTGGTAGAAGTAATTCTTTCTTGTAAGGAACCCATTTCTGTACTAAGGGTAGGTTGATAACCCACTGCAGAGGGCATTCTCCCTAATAAGGCGGATACCTCCGATCCTGCTTGAACAAAACGAAAGATATTATCGATGAATAAAAGCACGTCTTGCTTATTAACATCTCGGAAATATTCTGCCATAGTTAGGGCAGTTAACCCAACTCTCATACGAGCTCCCGGCGGTTCATTCATTTGTCCATAGACTAGAGCGACCTTTGATTCCTCAATATTTTTTTCATTAATTACTCCGGATTCCTTCATTTCCATATAAAGATCATTTCCTTCCCGAGTCCGTTCCCCTACTCCGCCAAATACGGATACGCCTCCATGAGCTTTAGCAATGTTATTGATTAATTCCATGATGAGTACTGTTTTACCTACTCCTGCCCCCCCAAATAGTCCGATTTTTCCTCCACGCCGATAAGGAGCTAAAAGATCGACCACCTTAATACCTGTTTCAAAGATAGATAATTTCGTATCTAACTCAATAAAGGCAGGCGCAGATCTATGAATAGGGAATGTTGCACTAGTATCTACAGGACCCAAATTGTCAATAGGCTCCCCAAGAACGTTAAAAATTCGTCCGAGAGTAGCTCCACCGACCGGAACACTAAGAGGAGCTCCTGTGTCAATAACTTCCATTCCTCTCATCAACCCGTCTGTAGCACTCATAGCTACAGCTCTAACTCGATTATTTCCTAATAATTGTTGTACCTCACAAGTCACATTAATTTGCTTATCGGCAGTGTCCCGACTCTTGACTATCAAAGCGTTATAAATATAAGGCAACTTGCCCGGGGGAAAAGTGATATCCAGCACGGGTCCAATAATTTGATCAATACGTCCTGCATTTTTTTCTTCAATTGTGGAAACCCCGGGACGCGAAGTAGTAGGATTGGTTCTCATAATTATCACATAATTATAAAAAAAGGAATTTGTCGAAATTTTTATTTTTTTTTTTCTTGTTGAATAATGCCAAATCAAATAAAAAAAATATCCAAAAATCAAAAAGTTAAAAGGAAATGAATTAGTTAATTCAATAAAAACGAAAAGGGGACTAGCACTTGATTTCGTTGCCTAAGCGAATCCCATTCACTCGTTTACTCATGGAATGAGTCCGGTGGAAAGTTCAATCAATCTTTTTTTTCATAGACATTTTTCCTTTTGTCAAGGATCTTTGTCTCTTCTACTTTCCTGTCTAGGACTTCGATATACAAAATATATACTACTGTGAAGCATAGATTGCTGTCAACAGAGAATTTTCTTAGTATTTAGGTATTTAGATTCCAAATAGGAAAGGGGCTTATTAAGATAAGAACTTATAAAATTGTAAAATAAGGATTAAGGGATTAGTTTGGGTTGCGCTATATCTATCAAAGAGTATACAATAATGATGGATTTGGTGAATCAAATCTATGGTTTAATAATGAACCATGTTAACTTACCATAACAATAACTCAATTCCTATCGAATTCCTATAGTAGAATTCCTATAGGATAGAACGTACACAGGGTGTACGCATTATATATGAATGAACCATATTCATTAATAACGCAAGCATACTCCCTTTTTTATTTAATGAGTTGATATTAATTGAATATCTTTTTTTTAAGATTTTTGCAAAGGTTTCATTTATGCTTAGTCCATATCGAGTAGACCCTGTCGTTGTGAGAATTCTTAATTCATGAGTTGTAGGGAGGGACTTATGTCACCACAAACAGAAACTAAAGCAGGTGTTGGATTTCAAGCTGGTGTTAAAGATTATAAATTGACTTACTACACCCCGGAATACGAAACCAAGGATACTGATATCTTGGCAGCATTCCGAGTAACTCCTCAGCCCGGGGTTCCGCCCGAAGAAGCAGGGGCTGCAGTAGCTGCGGAATCTTCTACTGGTACATGGACAACTGTTTGGACTGATGGACTTACCAGTCTTGATCGTTACAAAGGACGATGCTATCACATCGAACCCGTTCCTGGGGAAGACAGTCAATATATCTGTTATGTAGCTTATCCATTAGATCTATTTGAAGAGGGTTCTGTTACTAACATGTTTACTTCCATTGTAGGTAACGTATTTGGTTTCAAAGCCCTACGTGCTCTACGTTTGGAGGATCTACGAATTCCTGCTGCTTATGCAAAAACTTTCCAAGGTCCGCCTCATGGTATCCAAGTTGAAAGGGATAAGTTGAACAAGTATGGTCGTCCTTTATTGGGATGTACTATTAAACCAAAATTGGGATTATCCGCAAAAAATTATGGTAGAGCATGTTATGAGTGTCTACGCGGTGGACTTGATTTTACCAAAGATGATGAAAACGTAAACTCACAACCATTTATGCGCTGGAGAGACCGTTTTGTCTTTTGTGCCGAAGCAATTTATAAAGCACAAGCCGAAACCGGCGAAATCAAGGGGCATTACTTGAATGCGACTGCGGGTACATGCGAAGAAATGATTAAGAGAGCTGTATTTGCGAGGGAATTAGGGGTTCCTATTATAATGCATGACTACATAACTGGAGGATTCACCGCAAATACTACTTTGGCTCATTATTGCCGCGACAACGGCCTACTTCTTCACATTCATCGAGCAATGCATGCAGTTATTGATAGACAGAAAAATCATGGTATGCATTTCCGTGTATTAGCTAAAGCATTGCGTATGTCTGGGGGAGATCATATCCACTCCGGTACAGTAGTAGGTAAGTTAGAAGGGGAACGCGAAATGACTTTAGGTTTTGTTGATTTATTGCGCGATGATTATATTGAAAAAGATCGTTCTCGCGGTATCTTTTTCACGCAGGACTGGGTATCCATGCCAGGTGTTATACCGGTGGCTTCGGGGGGTATTCATGTTTGGCATATGCCAGCTCTGACCGAAATCTTTGGAGATGATTCCGTATTACAATTTGGTGGAGGAACTTTAGGACATCCTTGGGGGAATGCACCAGGTGCAGCAGCTAATCGGGTGGCTTTAGAAGCCTGTGTACAAGCTCGTAACGAAGGGCGCGATCTTGCTCGTGAAGGTAATGAAATTATCCGAGCAGCTTGCAAATGGAGTCCTGAACTAGCCGCAGCTTGTGAAGTATGGAAAGCGATCACATTCGACTTCAAGCCGGTAGATACCATTGATGAAGAAGCGAAATAGGTAGAGAAAAAATGAGTTATGAAATGCAGTAATTCTTCTTTATTCTTCTAATTGATTGCAATTAAATTTGGCTCGATCTTTTATCTTTTATAAAGATCGAGCCAAATTTAAATATATCTTGATACGATCATGAGACTTGCCAAATCGAGATTCTTCTATTCTATATATCTAGAATATAGAAAGGTATAATACAATAAAAAAATACAAATCAAAAGAGAGTATTATCATACGATAATGGAATTAAATACGCAGTATTTACAGAAAAAAGTCTTCGTTTATTGGGAAAGAATCAATATACTTTTAATGTCGAATCGGGATTCACTAAGACAGAAATAAAGCATTGGGTCGAGCTATTCTTTGGTGTTAAGGTAGTAGCTGTGAATAGCCATCGACTACCCGGAAAGGGTAGAAGAATGGGACCTATTCTGGGACATACAATGCATTACAGACGTATGATCATTACCCTTCAACCGGATATTCTATTCCACTTCTACTTTTAAAATTTAAATTAAAGGGTATTCTGAAAGAGGTATTTCTTTTATTTTCACAATTTCTTTCTTTTGAATCCAATTTCAAATTCGATTAGAAAGATAGAAAGGCCATGAGAATGGAAAAAGAAAAATCCAATTATCCATTCCATTCATTTTTTTAGAGATATAGAATACTTTTATAGAATACTTTAGTTAGTATTATTTATCTATAAAAAGTCTTTATTTTGCAAACTCAAAAATACAATAGTCAATATTCCTTATAATAGATATACTTAATTATATCATAAGAATCTTAAGATATATTTTGAATAGATAGAAATAGTAAATTGGAATTGAGACACCTATTCTATGACAGATTTAAACTTACCCGCTATTTTCGTGCCTTTAGTAGGCTTAGTGTTTCCGGCAATTGCAATGTCTTCTTTATTTCTTTATGTGCAGAAAAATAAGATTGTCTAGAACCGACGGGGACAAATTTGCTCAATGTATTTCCAGGATTATAATATAAAAATTTTGTAGTGTAAGTAATATATTAATATGATAGGGTATGTAGCTCTTTATACACACAAATGAAAAACGTCTATGGATGCGAATATAGGCTATGAGCATAAATGCATACATACGGGTAGCCGGGTATAGCGAGTTTTTTTAAGTGAATCCTGGAATTTTTTTGAATAGAAAGTCAATGTATCTAACCAATTATTTCACAGGGGTACTAGCTGCTGAAGGCGATTTCAGAATCAAAAAAAGTAAAGTCAAAATCATTTAGCTTATTCTCTCAATTTCAATTAACCGCTGCTGGATTTACTATATCTAATATGAATTGGCGATCAGAACACATATGGATAGAACTTCTAAAAGGTTCTCGAAAAAGAAGTAATTTTTTCTGGGCCTGTATTCTTTTTCTAGGTTCATTAGGATTCTTAGCGGTTGGGGCTTCTAGTTATCTTGGTAAGAATATGATATCTGTACTTCCATCTCAACAAATTCTATTTTTTCCACAGGGGGTCGTGATGTCTTTCTACGGAATCGCGGGACTATTCATTAGCTCTTATTTGTGGTGCACTATTTTGTGGAATGTAGGCAGTGGTTATGACCGATTTGATAGAAAAGAGGGAATAGTGTGCATTTTTCGTTGGGGATTCCCTGGAATAAAACGTCGCATCTTCCTTCGATTCCTTGTGCGGGATATCCAATCAATTAGAATTCAGGTTAAAGAGGGTCTTTATCCTCGTCGTATCCTTTATATGGAAATACGTGGGCAGGGGGTCATTCCCTTGACTCGTACTGATGAGAAGTTTTTTACTCCACGAGAAATTGAACAAAAAGCTGCCGAATTGGCCTATTTCTTGCACGTACCTATTGAAGTATTTTGAGTACCAATTGCAATTTTTTTAATTTTAATTGTAAGGGTATTTTCGAGTATTTATCTAAAGGAAGGAACAACCGAGGATAAGAGAAAATTGCTTCTAATTTGTTTTGTCCAAGTGAGATATATGGCCTAATATTCTTCCCTTTTCATATGAAAGAAAGGGCTTTTTTTATTCTATTTCTCTATTCCACTCCATTTCCATCTAAGAAAGAACCCAATACAATGAAATTCCACTAGTATACAAAAAGAGAAATAGATACAAACACAAGGTCTCAAACCTTGTTATAGAATTTTTGCTTCAACAAAAAAAGAAATATCATATAGAGTCTGCGAATGAAGCGGATTCATTAACAACTCAATTTACATATCAAAAATGAAAAAAAAGAAAGCATTGCCTTCTTTCCTATATCTTGTATTTATCGTACTTTTGCCCTGGGGAGTCTCTTTCTCTTTTAACAAATGTCTGGAACTTTGGATTAAGAATTGCTGGAATACCAGACAACCTGAAACTCTCTTAACGAATATTCAAGAGAAAAAGATTCTAGAAGGATTCATAGAATTAGAAGAGCTTTTTCTCTTGGACGAAATGATAAAAGAGAAACCGAAGACACATGTACAAAAACCTCCTATAGGAATATACGAGGAAATAATACAATTGGCCAAAATAGATAATGAGGACCATCTCCATATCATTTTGCATTTCTCAACAAATATAATCTGTTTGGCTATTCTAAGTGGTTCTTTTTTTCTGGGTAAAGAGGAACTTGTTATTTTGAATTCTTGGGTTCAGGAATTCTTCTATAACTTAAATGACTCAATAAAAGCTTTTTTTATTCTTTTAGTTACGGATTTTTTTGTTGGATTTCACTCCACCCGCGGTTGGGAACTACTAATTCGTTGGGTCTACAACGATCTTGGATGGGCTCCTAACGAGCTAATTTTCACTATTTTTGTTTGTAGTTTTCCTGTGATTCTAGACACGTGTTTAAAATTTTGGGTCTTTTTTTGTTTAAACCGCCTATCTCCTTCGCTTGTAGTCATTTATCATTCAATTAGTGAAGCATAATTGGCTTTCCTAATATTAATAAAATTAGCATTTTTTTTCCTTTAGAAAGAAAGACCTTTTTCTTTTTAGCAAAATTCTTTCTATTTCTACCTGCTTAAGGTATTCATCATTCCAGTACAATTATTGCAGTAGAGTGGCAACAGACTCGTGTATAGGGAACTAGATTAACTTAGCTACCTATCTAATTTATTGTAGAAATTCCGGGATCCGCGATTGGACATGGAAAATAGAAAGAATTTTTCTTGGTTAAAGGAACAGATGATTCGATCGATTTCTGTATCGATCATGATATACGTAATAACTCGGACATCTACTTCAAATGCATATCCCATTTTTGCGCAGCAGGGTTATGAAAACCCGCGGGAAGCAACTGGACGAATTGTATGTGCCAACTGCCATTTAGCTAATAAGCCCGTGGATATTGAAGTTCCCCAAGCTGTGCTTCCTGATACTGTATTTGAAGCAGTTCTTCGAATCCCTTATGATATGCAGCTGAAACAAGTTCTTGCTAACGGGAAAAAGGGAGGGTTAAATGTGGGTGCTGTTCTTATTTTGCCTGAGGGATTCGAATTAGCACCGCCTGACCGTATTTCTCCTGAGTTGAAAGAAAAGATAGGAAATCTCTCTTTTCAGAGTTATCGTCCCAATAAAAAAAATATTCTTGTGATAGGCCCTGTTCCTGGTAAGAAATATAGTGAAATTGTCTTTCCCATTCTTTCCCCCGATCCCGCTACAAAAAAAGACGTCCATTTCTTAAAATATCCCATATATGTAGGGGGAAACCGAGGAAGGGGACAGATCTATCCCGATGGTAGCAAGAGTAACAATACAGTTTATAATGCTACGTCAACAGGTATAGTAAAAAAAATACTACGTAAAGAAAAGGGGGGATATGAAATATCCATAGTTGATGCGTCGGATGGGCGCCAAGTGATTGATATTATACCTCCCGGGCCAGAACTTCTTGTTTCAGAGGGGGAATCAATCAAGCTTGATCAACCATTAACAAGCAATCCTAATGTGGGAGGGTTTGGTCAGGGGGATGCGGAAATAGTGCTTCAGGATCCATTACGCGTCCAAGGCCTTTTGTTCTTTTTCGCATCTGTTATTTTAGCACAAGTCTTTTTGGTTCTCAAAAAGAAACAGTTTGAAAAGGTTCAATTGTACGAAATGAATTTCTAGATCCCGGGATTTCTTACCATTAAGTTGGTAAAAAGTCTCGATTTCTGGAATTCCTTATTTCTATTTCATGCAAAAGAAGAGAATCCAAGGCAGAGGCGAGAACAATAAAAGGAACAAGTCCTTTTAGGAGGAATTGCAGGTCTTCGTAATCTTCTATTAGGCACAAGAAAAAGGCTTTTTTACCTTTTTCTTGTGTCAATTCTTCTTGTACTGAAGTAAGAATCCTTTTTCTTCTTATTTGTTTTGCGAAAGATTACTATTTATTCTTTATTCGGGTCTGTCTCTTGGACTTCCTTTGCTTAGGTTTGACGCGGTAGTGGACAAACAGAGGGAAAGAAAGTATGGCGGGGGACAAATTTTTTGTGAGCAGATAGAATTGCTTGACTTTTTCAATTAAGTTCAACTTCGAACTTACAGAAATTTTGTAAAAAAAAAGTATACCCTTCCCTTCCATTAAAGGGTACTTTTTTAGGTTAATGGAGTGGTTTTGATTAAGGTTTTATTAGTTTATTACTCTAAACTAAATCAAAGATTTGCAGGACACTTCCTTCGTGGAATAAAATATTGGATGAATCCTTAATTTATCCACTCTTTGTTGTTGCTTCATAAGAGTGAAGTAAATCAATTTTATGGGCGAAAAGCAGGCGCTTTAAACCCACCAACGGATTGCTTCACTAACATTATTAGCAAACAAAAAAAGAAATAGAAGGATTCTAACCATCAAAGCAAAGGCTTTCTCTTTGTTATTGTTACAAATAAAAATAGGTAACCAATTTATAGATTATGGAATAAATTAAAATCACGTTATAAGAATTCCGCGGGTCCTTTCCGCTCTAATCAGATAAAAGGGGGTAAGGACCCGCTAAGCTCCTACTTTTTCATGTTTACAATCTGGCTCCTCCAATTACTATAGAGATGAACCCAATCCAGAATACGAACCGTAAAAGAAAACACCTATTAAACCAATCACAAGAATACCGGTTACAGTGCCTATCAGCCAAAGAGGAATTCTTCCTGTAGTATCGGCCATTTCCCCCACTTTCCTCCACATTTTCTCAAGTGGTCGTGCTAGAGACAAAAACAGTCATGGATAGTTATAAGGATGGTATCCTTCCAAATGGGATAAGAGAATTCTTACTATTCTCTACCTTTCTCTCAATTGAAGAAGTAATTGGAAAATAAAACAGCAAGTACAAAAATAAGTAATAAACCCCAGTATAGACTGGTACGATTCAATTCAACATTTTGTTCATTCGGGTTTGATTGTGTCATAGTTCTATAGTTGGAATTTAGTTTATCGTTGGATGAACTGCATTGCTGATATTGATCCCAAGAAAAAAACCGTGGGTACAGCTAATCCGTGAACAGCTAGCCATCGCACTGTAAAAATAGGATAGGTTCGATCTATGGTCATTGGGGGCCTCCTAAAAGGATCTACTAAGTTCATCTAGTTGTTCTAAAGAATCAAAACGGTCGGTTATTAATGGAATTCCTTGTCGACTTTCCGTGAAATATTCGTTTGGCCGAGGACTTCCAAACACGTCATAAGCTAAACCCGTACTGACAAATAACCAACCCGCAATGAATAGGGAAGGTATAGTAATGCTATGAATAACCCAGTAGCGAATACTGGTAATAATATCAGCAAAAGAACGTTCTCCCGTGCTTCCAGACATGCCGAGCTCCCCGAATTTTTGTACATTCAAAAAAGGAATTGATTCCGTAAAAGATGGGATCAACCAGTAAATAGAAAATTACTGATATTTCATCCTTGTGAGATTGTCAATTTGGTACCAAAGGTGTATTTTGAGTATACCAAATTAGTATAGCTATCCTTCCTATGGCACAGCAATCCTGTTTGGCTTGGTCCCGAAACAGAATTCCCTTTTTTTCTTCTTTGTTTTTTGTCTATAGAGAAACTACATGTTATTCAAGGCATCAATAGAAACCCCAATTTTTGAGTCCTACTTATTTTCATTGTCTTCGGAATAGTAAAATAATTGAATTTGGAATAGTGACCAGGATCTTGGGAAAACCTAAGTAAATTATCAATACAATAGGTTTGGATAAAGAATTTAGGAAGGATATTCTCATATTGACACAATATAAGGATAAGTATATGCGAAATCTATCCCTTTTTAGTTAAAAGTTTTATTATTATTCGAATCCAACTTTTCCCTTTAATTAAGGAATTAAATTGGTTAGTATAAAATACTATCTAAAAAACAGAAAATCCAATAGTAGATAATCCGTTATGAAAGAAACGGAATACATTGCTTGAAGATTCAAGATTCGGAATCAATCCTATCTTGTTTGTTGGATTAGGTCTAACTTTCTTAACCAAATGCAAGCATGTAACTTTACGAGATGAAATAGAGAGAGACAGAAGATAGAACTTAAAAGAAAAAGATAAAAGAATAAATAAAAAAAAGTCAATTTTTCCCTTTTTCAGGGGGACCTTTGGGAGTCGCGGAATGGTTTTCTTCTCCTCTTATTCCATAAGGAATACAATTTGAAAAAGAAATAATCTGAAATAGAAAGAACTTTTTTCAAATTCCATTCTTTATTTATCTTTTATTCCAAAATTCCTAAAAAATACAATTTTTTTTAACGGGTTTAGATGATCTAGTTCTTAATATTATTACTTTACTTAACTAACAGATTCCACAATAAATCTCTTGATTCGGAATTAGGGACTCATGTCCCATTCCCATCTGATGAATCGATTTTCTTTTCCACTTCTGTATCTCCCTCTATCTTGTTTTTTAGTATTATCTAAAATAACCGATCAATTAGGAATTTTCCATAACTTAGGTAAGTGCTTTACCAACATATGTAGTGTAGTAAAAAAAAAAATGGAATTTAACCCCTTCATGCTTACTATAACTAGTTATTTCGGTTTTCTACTGGCTGCTTTAACTATAACCCCAGCTCTATTTATTGGCTTGAACAAGATACGTCTTATTTGAAATGAATTGAATGAATAAGTCAGAAAATAAGAATCTTTCTTTTGGATTCCTGATATTATAGGACCTTTTTCCACGCGAATTACCAATTCTTTTTTTTGTCATTGAGATTCGTGGATAATTTAGACTATTATTTAGAGATAGATCGTACCTCTTTTTTTATACCCTCGAACAAATCGAAATGATTGAAGTTTTTCTATTTGGAATCGTCTTAGGCCTAATCCCTATTACTTTAGCGGGATTATTCGTGACTGCGTATTTACAATACAGGCGTGGGGATCAGTTGGATCTTTAATTGAGTACTATTTATTTTTTGATTGACCTCCTCCAGACTAGAGAGGAGGTCCAATTGGAGTTGTAATTCGACTTTTTTTTAATTATTTTACTCTGTTTCGACATAAGATAGATAGAATCACGCTCTGTAGGATTTGAACCTACGACATCGGGTTTTGGAGACCCGCGTTCTACCAAACTGAACTAAGAGCGCTTTCAAAAAGAAAATCCTTTTCTACTCCTAACGTGTCTCACGTACGTATAGTATCCACAAATTCAAGTTATATACACTTTAATTGATCTCCGCGCTACTGTCTATAAAGAAGAGAGAAGTAATAGGTAGGGATGACAGGATTTGAACCTGTGACATTTTGTACCCAAAACAAACGCGCTACCAAGCTGCGCTACATCCCTCTTCCAAATTGTTGTACAATGCCATTGTACACAATTCCTTTCTTGTTTTCCACATCGTAATTTTCTTCTATTTCTCTATCTATATACAACTTTCTTGTCATTTCTTGTTTTTGGTCTCATATAATCAAGGAAGGGTATATATCGAAAATCCAGTTGAATTTCACCTATAAAAGAAAGATTACTATTCCTTAGTAATGTATAGGAAGAAGGGGTCATCTTTTTCTTTTTTAGGGATAGGAAAATCTCGTCTATACGGTTCATTCTATATATATAGAATATTGATTTTGTTTTTTTAGTTAGGAATTTCGCCTAAATAAAGAAATACAAACGATCTTGGGCAAGAGTATCTGATCATATATGTATTCTAATAAGGAAGGAGGATTTTCAATGCGGGATATAAAAACATATCTCTCTGTAGCACCCGTGCTAAGTACTCTATGGTTTGGGGCTTTAGCAGGTTTATTGATAGAAATTAATCGTTTATTCCCAGATGCTTTGTCATTCCCTTTTTTTTAATTCTATTTATTCCTATACGAGAGGTAGAATTCTTCATGACATGAAGAAAATTTTCTTTCATTTTTTAGTATACGAATCAAAAAGAAAGAAAAGATGGATTGGGTTGAACCTCAGAGTTAGCAAAAATTTGGTAAATCTCATTTTGGAAGATAAATTTAATTAAAAGCGGTATCCAAGCTAAGTCAGGACTCACAAATTCAAGCATAGAAAGAGCCGGGCTTGCTACTTAAATGAAAGGATTGTATTCTTTAATTATTTCTCCATTTTTTATTCATTCTATTGGATTTTATTCTTCTTTTTCCGATCCAATATAGAAGAATAAAAGAACAGGTATGAGAATTAAGTTAAGTCGATCAAAAAAGGAAAGGAGGTTCATGGCCAAGGGCAAAGATGTTAGAATAAGAGTGATTTTGGAGTGTATCAGTTGTGTTCGAAAGGGTACCAATAAGGAATCGACGGGGGTTTCTAGATATAGTACTCAAAAGAATCGCCACAATACACCCCGACAATTAGAATTAAGAAAATTTTGTCGTTATTGCCGCAAGCATACGATTCATAATGAAATAAAGAAATAGGAGCGTCGTGGTTTTTATTTTTCTAAAGAATAGAAAGAATAAGAATTTATTAATTTATTATTTAATATTATTAATTTATTATTTAATATATAGAACAGAGATAGAATACAAAATAAAAATTCACTTTAGGTAGATATTATTTCATATGTATAGAGGTTTATATATATCATAGTATATGAATCAAATAATATATGGACCAAAGAAAGACTACTTCTTCTGGATCCAAAATTAATAAAATAAAGAAATCCATTTTTTTTTTTCCAATTTTAAAATAAGGAATAAATAATGTATATATCTAAACAACCTTTTCGTAAATCTAAGCAACCTTTTCGTAAATCCAAACAAACTTTTCATAAATCCAAGCAACCTTTTCGTAAATTTAAACAACCTTTTCGTAAATCCAAACAAACTTTTCGTAGGCGTTCCCGAATTGGTCCGGGGGACCGAATTGATTATAGAAACATGAGCTTAATTAATCGATTTATTAGTGAACAAGGAAAAATATTATCCAGACGAATAAATCGATTAACCTTGAAACAACAACGATTAATTACTCTTGCTATAAAACAGGCTCGTATTTTATCTTTCTTACCATTTCGTAATTATGAAAATGAGAAGCAATTTCAAGCCCAGTCAATTTCAATAATTACTGGTCCTAGACACAGAAAAAATAGACATATTCCTCAATTAACACAAAAGTTCAATTCCAATCGAAATTTAAGAAACTCCAACCAGAATTTAAGAAACAACAATCGGAGCTTAAGTTCCGATTGTTGATGTTTTATTCGAAAGGGTCAGACTCATATATAAATAAAGTAATCCAGTTTAGATTCTCTTGTTTGTTATAAGAAAAGAAAAAAAATGGGAAAAAATAAATAGTTTTTTATTTATTGCAACATGCTCGTTGATTCCTACCACTTAATCTTAATTTATTGTATCTTCCCGGAGTTCCCTCTCCGGGAATTCGGTTTTAATTATTCCTGTATATTACTTTTTGTCCCTTTAATTGATGGTCTTTATTTTATTGGAAATCGTGTAAAGATTATTTGGATTTAATACAGCTACTTGTGCAAGCATTTTACGATTAAGAATCAATTCCTTTTTGTACAGATTGTGTATTAATTTACTATAACTATCGAATATTTTATATATCCGTGTTGCTGCGTTTATCCGAGTGATCCACAAACGACGAAAATCCCTCTTTTGCCTGCCTCTATCTCGATGAGAAGAAACAAAAGCTCTTCTTACTTGTTGAGTAATCATTCGATTAAGTCTTAAATGAGCCCCTCTAAAGTTTGAGGCAAATGAACGCATTTTTGTTCGTCGTCTCCGAGCTATATATCCTCGTGGAACTCTGGTCATTGAATCAAATTAACCTTAATGAATAACTAATGATTTCTCTTCTTTTAACGGTTCTTTTTCCCATTAATAACAAAACGGATTATTCCGATATATAAAATATATATTCCAATGGCTTTTGCTACTATAACCTTCCCAACCACGATTTTTTATTCTATCCCCTTCAGTTATTTCGCATAGAAATAACAAATTCTAACGATACTAAAAAAACAGTGGGTTCCATCGTTTCTATGGTTCTCTTTTAAACGGTGAGGCCCTCTCTATACACCGGAGCCCTTTCTTTCATCAAAAGGTATTGTGAACTTGTATAGTTCACAGTCTTTGGCTCTACCTATCCATTCTAGAGTAAATCGCTCTTTTCACAATAAATAAGAGTTATTCATACAGTGACGGTATTTAATTATGAAAGTTGGCTAAGTAGCTGACCCTTTAGTCCGTTCTTTTAAGATAAAAGAGCATAAGCCTTTTCTTTTTATTACTATTTCCTCCGCTTAATCGATAACCATTTGCTACCAATGGGGGAATTGCTTCTTCCAATCTAGATGATTGGATTTGCACCAAAGGAAACCATAAATTCCATATACCATAGAAATCTAGGAGAGAGAAGCTCTATCCTATTCATTGGTACCGATCATGGATATTTCAAAAATTGTCTTATTTGTTTGAATTCATGATCTGAACGAGTCGCACATACACCCTAGCACATGTTCCTCGACGCTGAGGACATCCCTTAAGCGCGGGCGTTTTTCTAGCATTTCGTATTGGCTGTCTTGCATTTCTAATAAGTTGTTTAACCGTTGGCATGTTGTATGTATATAGAAAAAATGGATTGGTTTAGATCGATCTTAACCTGATGATTCATCATCATGAAGTATTTCTATTTTCTAAAAAATCGCATAAAACCCGATAAATTTACAAGAAATTCAGCCACTACCAATCCTTAAACATTTCTGGAAACCATACTGGATCAGTATCGGAGTGCTCGTCAATCATTTCATCCCCTACAATATCAACAAGTCCATAAGCTTTGGCTTCGTCTGCTGACATAAAAACATCCCTTTCCATGTCTTCGGATACAACCCAAAAAGGTTTGCCTGTTCTTAGTGCATAAACCCTTGTGATCATTTCGCGAACTTTGTGTAATTCTTCCACTTCTAGTAAAAATTCTGGTGTCCTTGCCCGATAATAAGCACTAGCCGGTTGGTGAAGCATAATTCTAGCGTGAGGGAATGCTATACGTTTAGTGGGTTCTCCTCCAAGCAGAATGAAGGAGGCCATGGACGCGGCTATTCCGAGGCATATTGTATATATATCTGGTGTCACCGTTTGCATTGTATCAAAAATTGCCATTCCCGAGATTAACCACCCGCCGGGGGAGTTTATAAACAAAAAAATATCACTAATTCCATCTTCTATACTGAGATATACCATGAGACCTGTAATATGATTCGTGATCTCGCAACGAATCTCTTGACCTAAAAAAAGTGTCCTTTCTCGATACATAACATTGTATAAGTCAACCCAAGTCGCTTCTTCATCTCCGGGAATCCGGTAAGGTACTTTTGGAACACCAATGGGCATATTAGATTAATATTATTAGATTTAAGTAAGAAAACTACACTTTAATATGGAAACTTAAGAATGGAAGAGAAAGAAAGAATCTGCAGTTTATTATTTTCATTTTTTTCTTATTCTATAAGAATACTATAGATTCTATTAATACATGGATTGAAATGATACATAGATTGAAAAATTATACATATAAGTAAGGTAAGACAGATTGAATAAAGAAAAAGGAATCTGTGATTCGAATGATAAACAAAGAGGGATTAGGGATCTATTCTTCATTTTTCAAAATAGCCCAAGCTACCCGTTGCATATTGGCACTTATCGAGTATAGAATAGATCTGCTTCTCTTTTTTCTTACAAACAGAATTGGCTTCTTATTTTTAATGAAATGAAATAAATATGCACGCTTTCTGACACAGAATCCCCTAGAAGGGTTAGGTACATAGGATATGGATAGTCTTTTCCAATGCGATAAAATAAAACGACATCGTGTCTATTTTTCTTTGCTAAAGGGGTATTTCCATGGGTTTGCCTTGGTATCGTGTTCATACTGTCGTATTGAATGATCCGGGTCGATTGCTTTCGGTGCATATAATGCATACAGCTCTAGTTTCTGGTTGGGCTGGCTCGATGGCTTTATACGAATTAGCAGTTTTTGATCCCTCTGATCCTGTTCTGGATCCAATGTGGAGACAAGGTATGTTCGTTATCCCCTTCATGACTCGTTTAGGAATAACCAATTCGTGGGGTGGTTGGAGTATTTCAGGAGGAACTATAACGAATCCGGGTATTTGGAGTTATGAAGGTGTGGCAGGTGCGCATATTGTGTTTTCTGGTTTGTGTTTCTTGGCAGCTATCTGGCATTGGGTATATTGGGACCTAGAAATATTCTGTGATGAGCGGACGGGAAAACCTTCTTTGGATTTGCCCAAGATCTTTGGAATTCATTTATTTCTTGCAGGGGTGGCTTGTTTTGGCTTTGGTGCATTTCATGTAACCGGTTTGTATGGTCCTGGGATATGGGTGTCCGATCCTTATGGACTAACAGGAAAAGTACAAGCTGTAAATCCTGCGTGGGGTGCAGAAGGTTTTGATCCTTTCGTTCCGGGAGGAATAGCTTCGCATCATATTGCTGCGGGTACACTGGGCATATTAGCGGGCCTATTCCATCTTAGTGTCCGTCCGCCTCAACGTCTATACAAAGGATTACGTATGGGCAATATTGAGACTGTACTTTCCAGTAGTATCGCTGCTGTTTTTTTTGCAGCTTTCGTAGTTGCCGGAACTATGTGGTATGGATCGGCAACTACCCCAATCGAATTATTTGGACCTACTCGTTATCAGTGGGATCAAGGATACTTTCAGCAAGAAATATATCGAAGAGTTAGTGATGGGTTAGCCGAAAATCTTAGTTTATCAGAAGCTTGGTCTAAAATTCCCGAAAAATTAGCTTTTTATGATTATATTGGTAATAATCCGGCAAAGGGGGGATTATTCAGAGCAGGCTCAATGGACAATGGGGATGGAATAGCTGTTGGATGGTTAGGACATCCCGTCTTTAGAGATAAAGAAGGGCGCGAACTTTTTGTACGTCGTATGCCTACTTTTTTTGAAACATTTCCGGTAGTTTTGGTAGATGAAGAGGGAATTGTGAGAGCGGACGTTCCTTTTAGACGAGCAGAATCCAAATATAGCGTTGAACAAGTAGGCGTAACGGTGGAGTTCTATGGTGGCGAACTTAATGGAGTAAGTTATTCTGATCCTGCTACTGTAAAAAAATATGCGAGGCGCGCCCAATTAGGAGAAATTTTTGAATTAGATCGAGCTACTTTGAAATCAGATGGTGTTTTTCGAAGCAGTCCAAGGGGTTGGTTCACTTTTGGTCACGCTACCTTTGCTTTGCTCTTCTTTTTCGGGCACATTTGGCATGGCGCTCGAACCTTGTTCCGAGATGTTTTTGCTGGTATTGATCCAGACTTGGATGCTCAAGTGGAATTTGGAACATTCCAAAAAGTGGGGGATCCAACTACAAGAAGACAGACAATCTGATACCACATTGCCATGGTATGGTATCTTTAGCCTCCCTTTTTTGATTTGATATGGGAAACATCTCCTGTCCTTTCTTTGATTCTTTTTTTTATATGGGAAATGATCCCAAATGACAAGTGAATAGGTGTGGAAGTTATAATTGTAAATAAACCACGATCGAATCTATGGAAGCATTGGTTTATACGTTCCTTTTAGTTTCAACTTTAGGGATAATTTTTTTCGCTATCTTCTTCCGAGAACCACCTAAGGTTCCGACTAAAAAATGAAATAATTTAATTGAAGTAAGAAGTCTCCCAGCTGGGAGACTTCTTACTTCAACTAGTCCCCATGTTCTTCGAATGGATCTCTTAATTGTTGAGAGGGTTGCCCAAACGCGGTATATAAGGCATACCCGGTAAAGCTTACAAGTAAACCAGATATGAAGATGGCGACTAAAGTTGCTGTTTCCATTTTTATAGAATTTCAAGATTACAATGGATCTATGATAAAGATCGTGTATTTACAACTACAACGGAATAGTATACAAAGTCAACACCAATGATTAAATAGAATTTATGGCTACACAAACCGTCGAAGATAGTTCTAGACCTAGACCAAAACGAACTGGCGCAGGTAGTTTATTGAAACCCTTGAATTCGGAATATGGGAAAGTCGCTCCGGGTTGGGGGACTACTCCTTTTATGGGGGTTGCAATGGCTTTATTCGCGATATTCTTATCTATCATTTTAGAAATTTATAATTCTTCTGTTTTACTGGACGGAATTTTAGTCACTTAGGTTTCTACTAACTAAAACTACGAAGTCATAGTTTTTCCATCCAAAAAAGGCCTTTCTGCTTTAAGTTCCACATTTCTAAACATTCTGGTAGTTCGACCGTGGATTTTTTTGTTTTGGTATCTCTGGAATATGAGTGTGTGACTTGTTAGAATTGATCCTATTGATAATACATAGAAAGGGCCTGTTCTCTCTATCAAAATGATTCTAATTCGTCGGATATTATTTATTCTAGTATCTGGAACACGAAATACATAGAGTGGATCAAGAAAAAAAAATGGAACTATGATTCATACTCACTATTTAGACCTCGCAACCAGACTGAAAAAAAAATTCAAGTAGTTCTTAATAAAAAAAGAACTTTTCTTCTTTCCAATTTTGTTTGTCCAAAAGACAACATTTTTTCTCTCGATTTTGTCGAGTCATTACACCAATTCAATAAATGATCATCAAGCGGTTCTTATTCGAAGAACCCTTGCCTTTTCTTTTGTTTAGCTTGAGACTCAATCATCGTGGCTCTAGTATGAATCTAAGGTTTTAATTGAACTGATTCATAGGATCGCAACAAGATAATTTCTATTAGAAAACCACTATAAATATTTATTATTTTACTAGTAAAATAAATCAAAAATAAATAAATAAAAAATAGGGAAGAGAAAAGTCAAGAGGCCTCTTATGATCAACATAAGGGAAAGAAAGACAGATGAGCCCACTTGAGATTTTTTGGCATTATCATCACAAAGAAGAAATTCTGGATTTTTCTTATTTAATATCTTCAAGGCAAATTGATACAATCCTGTGGCTGATGAAGTTTTGAGCCTTTTTTTTTTTCTAATATCCGTTGAAAATTTGTGTGTTTCTGCTTGAGCCGTATGAGATGAAATTTTCATATACGGTTCTCAGAGGGGGGGGGTCAGGCTAGTTACCTATCTCAATAAAGTATATGATTGGTTTGAGGAACGTCTTGAGATTCAGGCAATTGCGGATGATATAACGAGTAAATATGTTCCTCCTCACGTCAACATATTTTATTGTTTAGGAGGAATTACACTTACTTGTTTTTTAGTACAAGTTGCTACCGGTTTTGCTATGACTTTTTACTACCGACCAACCGTTACAGAGGCGTTTTCCTCCGTTCAATATATAATGACGGAGGCCAACTTTGGTTGGTTAATCCGATCAGTTCATCGATGGTCAGCAAGTATGATGGTTCTAATGATGATCCTGCACGTATTTCGTGTGTATCTCACGGGTGGATTTAAAAAACCCCGTGAATTAACTTGGGTCACAGGTGTGGTTTTGGCTGTATTGACTGCATCATTTGGTGTAACCGGTTATTCTTTACCTTGGGATCAAATCGGTTATTGGGCAGTCAAAATTGTGACAGGTGTACCTGAAGCGATTCCGGTAATAGGATCCCCTTTAGTGGAGTTATTACGTGGAAGTGCTAGTGTGGGGCAATCCACTTTGACTCGTTTTTATAGTTTACATACCTTTGTACTGCCTCTTCTTACTGCTGTATTTATGTTAATGCACTTTCCAATGATACGTAAGCAAGGTATTTCTGGTCCTTTATAGGGAAGGCTTATCATAGAAAATTCGAATTCTCAGATATCATATCGGGTAGGTTGTGGTATTTCATTGCTACAAACATGGGTTATTATAAAATAAGACATGTCATTTGGATACTTCTCTTCAACTTTGCAGTATACAAATATCTTAAGTATTTTGATAGAAATAGTTGAAGTTAATTTTACGAAAAAAAAATAAGGCGGATTATGGGAGTGTGTGACTTGAATTATTGATTTAGCCATGCAGATAGAGAATTAGATCTGCCGCATTAGAATTCACGACCAAAGGTGTCTCCGCATCCAATCAATACGTAAGTCCCCTATCTAGGAAGGATAGGCTGGTTCATTCGAGGAGAATATTTTCTATGATCATACCCCAACCATGTCATCCATGAACAGGCTCCGTAAGATCCCGTAGAGTATAAATGGAATAAGTCATGTGATATGATCCAATTCTATATTTATTACACTTACTTTTTATTATAGTATGGAAATGCATTCATTTTCTTTGCATTGATTTCGATCCGCAATATTATCGGAGTAAAAGAAGGGATCTAAGGAAGAAAGTAGGCTAAACTTTTTAATTTTTTATTAGTAACAAGTAAATACTTTGTTTGGACGTAAGAAACTTGTGGTATTGAGGGGATAAACACCAACTAATCAAGAGACAATCCACAAAGCAATTGATCATGATCAAATTTGTAAGCCCACTTGGATATTGAGCATTTACGCATAAGAATAGGATTCTTTTCAATGAGTAGTTATAGGTGGAACTTCGGAAAAGATAATCTGATAAAGCTTTTCTTACTTTGATTCATTGAGTCATTATATAACCTATTCTATTGTGGATCCTCCACGGTCTTATTTCTTTCATTCTTGCTCGAGCCGGATGATGAAAAATTCTCATGTCCGGTTCCTTTGGGGGATGGATCCTAAAGAATTCACCTATCCCAATAACAAAGAAACCTGACTTAAATGATCCTGTATTAAGAGCAAAATTAGCTAAAGGAATGGGACATAATTATTATGGGGAACCCGCATGGCCCAACGATCTTTTATACATTTTTCCAGTAGTAATTTTAGGTACTATTGCATGTAATGTAGGTTTAGCGGTTCTCGAGCCGTCAATGATTGGTGAACCGGCGGATCCGTTTGCAACTCCTCTGGAAATATTACCCGAGTGGTACTTCTTTCCCGTATTTCAAATACTTCGTACAGTACCCAATAAGTTATTGGGCGTTCTCTTAATGGTTTCTGTTCCAACAGGCTTATTAACAGTACCCTTTCTCGAGAATGTCAATAAATTCCAAAATCCATTTCGTCGCCCAGTAGCTACGACCGTTTTTTTAATCGGTACTGTAGTAGCTCTTTGGTTAGGTATTGGAGCAACATTACCTATTGATAAATCCTTAACTTTAGGTCTTTTTTAGGGATTTTTTTTTAGGTTGATTCATTCAACCGTGAAGTCCCCTCAATGGGTATCTAGGAAATAGTTACTTCCAAGTCAATCTTCCCTAGATACCTAAAATCTATTTTATTATGATCCATTTCGCAAAAATATAGATTGTGCCAAAGATGCAAAATTGTTTTCTTTTTTCTTTTTATTCTAATTCGAAAAAGAAAAAGAGGAAAAATTGTAATGGATTTAAAGCGAGAACTTGTTCTTAGGTAAATCAATCGGGAGATGCTTCTCTAGAGTGGCCCATATAAGTTTTCCATCTTCCATACGAAAGCTGTCAATTCTCATAAGATCCTCTTCAGTCTTACTCAAAAGGTCCAATAGTGTATGTATATTGGCCCTTTTGAGACAATTATATGTTCTAGAAGGCAATTCTAATTGATCAATAAAAATACAATTTAATGGAATTCCTTTTTTGTTTTTCTTTAGATTAGTGAATCCTTTTTGAAAGGTTAAAAGAGGTGGAGTAAACCTGGTTTTATTTTCTTCGAAACTAAGGCCTTCTTCCTCTGCGTGTAGAAAAGGAAGAAATAAATCAATCAAATTACGAGAAGCTTCATAAAGCGCTTCTTTAGGGGTTAAACTGCCATTCGTCCATATTTCGAGAAAAAGTATCTCGTGTTTTTCATTTCCATTCCCACAAGAAAAAATACTATAATTCACATTTCGAACAGGCATGGATACAGCATCTATAGGATAACTTCCATCTTGAGAGTTCTTTCTGAGTTCCGTATGATATCCACGATCTCTCTTGATCTGTAACTCAATACATAAATCAATGGGGTCTTTCAAGTTAGCTACAGGTTGTGTCGTATCAACGATTTCTACGGAAGGTGGTAAGATTATATCTTGAGCGGTTATGTATCTAGGACCTTTGACGCAAATTAATGCGTCTCTAACTCCATAGAGATTACTTCTCAATACAATTTCTTTCAAATTTAGTAAAATTTCTTGTATGGATTCTTCAATACCTACTATAGTAGAATATTCGTGTGGCACGTTCCCAAATTTTGCGCGTGTGATACATGTTCCTTCTATTTCTCCAAGTAAAGCTCTTCGCAAGGCAATACCGACAGTATCTGCTTGACCTTTTCTAAGTGGGGACAGAATGAAACGACCATAATAAAGACGCTTACTATCTACTCTTGATTCAACACACTTCCACTGTAGTGTTTGGGTGGATCCTGTTACCTCCTCTCGAACCATAATAGATTAGTATTTATTTGATCATTAAATCGTTTATTTCTCTTGAAAACGGTTTAATTCTTTTACAGACGTCTTTTTTTAGGAGGTCGACATCCATTATGTGGCATAGGTGTTACATCGCGTATACAACTTAACCGTACACCACTTTTAGCAATGGCTCGTAATGCGGCATCTCTTCCGCTACCAGCCCCTTTTACCATAACTTCTGCTCGTTGCAAACCCACTGTACGAATAGCATCTACTGCTGTTCTTTGACCGGCATAGGGTGATGCTTTTCTTGAGCTTTTGAATCCACAAGTACCTGCGGAGGACCAGAAAACCACCCGACCTTGTGGGTCTGTAACAGTTATAATGGTATTGTTGAAACTGGCTTGAACATGAATAACCCCTTTTGTTATTCTACGTGCACTCTTCCGTAAACTAAAACGGGCATTCCTACGCAAACCAATACGCACTTTCTTACGTGAACCTACTTTTGGTATAGCTTTTGTCATATTTTATTATCTCATAAATATGAGTTAGAAATAACAAAAAGAAAAAAAGATACAAAGATATCCGTTTCAAGGTTAAATATATCCTTTACTTTCATTTTTGGATTTGGAATTTGGACATTTCTGTGGGTACTTTTCTTTACTTTTTAGAAAGGAAAGCTCCTTTTTTGAAAGATTACCCCTGTCTTTGTTTATGCTTCGGATTGGAACAAATGACTCTAATTCGCCCACGCCTACGAATCAGTCGACATTTTGTACAAATTTTACGAACGGAAGCTCTTATTTTCATATTTAGGTATTCCTTTCTTAAACTATGACTCTACTCTTTGGGAAAAAATAAGCCTCTTTACTTATATTTTGAAATTTGGAATTTATTATCCTAGAAAAACCTAATCCTTTGAATCTTTGGTATCCTTCAAATCTTCAGTATCCTTCGAGTCTTCGGTACGCTTCGAATCCTTATGGGGAAGTCTATAAATTATACGCCCCTTGCTTGAATCATAACGACTTACTTCAATTTTGACCCTATCCCCCATCAATATTCGTATAGAACTGGACCGGATTTTTCCTGAAATATAGCCCAGGATTATGGTGTCATTCTCTAAAAGAACTCGGAACATTCCGTTGGGTAGGGCTTCCGTAACTAAACCTTCGAAAGTAACTTTTGCTTCTCTCGGGTTTTTTTTTTCTCTCCTATTTTTTTTTTCTGTCATATTTTTTTCTCCTATTTTTCTATTTGCATTTTCAAAATAGGAAGTTCGAGATAGAATTCAGGTACTCTAGGCGGGGCTATTACCATATATAACATAAGACTTCTCCCCCAATTCTCTTTAGTCGAGCTTCTCGATCTGTCATTATACCTTGAGAAGTAGAAAGAATAGCAATTCCCATTCCGCCCAAAACCTTAGGAATTCCTTGATAGTTAGCATAAATTCGTAAGCCAGGTCGGCTTATACGCTTTAAAAAGGTTCTAGTTCTATATATTCCCTTTCTAGTCCTTCTCTTTTGATGTCGCAAAGTTGAAACCAAGAAATATCTATTACTTTCTTGATGTTTCCGAACACTTTCAATAAAACCCTCTCGTAGAAGTATTTTAACAATGTTTTCGGTAATATTTGTAGATACTACTCGAACAGTTCCCTTTTTACTCATGTCTGCGTTTCTTATAGAGGTTAGTAAATCAGCAATAGTGTCCTTGCCCATAAGACTCTAATTCTAGGTTCCTCCTAATTTTTAGATAATCAACATGTTTCCCTTTTTCTTTTTTTTATTTTAAAGCATATACGTAAAACACAATCTACTAATTTTTTCTTTGATCTATATCTCAGCTACTAGTATTTATAATACTTCAGGAGCTAATGAAACTATTTTAGTAAAATTGAATTCTCTCAATTCCTCGGCAATTGCGCCAAAAACTCTAGTTCCTTTTGGATTTCCTTTTTGATCAATGATAACTGCTGCATTGTCATCATAGCGTATTATTATACCGTCTTTACATTTGAATTCTTTACATGTACGTACAATTACAGCTCGAATTACTTCGGATCTTTCTAAAGGCATTTGGGGCACTGCGTCTTTGATTACAGCAACAATAACATCACCAATACGAGCATATCGCTGATTACCAGCAGCTCCTATGACTCGAATACACATCAATTTTCGAGCTCCACTGTTATCCGCTACATTTAAAAGGGTCTGAGGTTGAATCATATTATTTGGATTTCAATTTGTTATTTTACTGCAAAGGAATGAAAGATATATTGTCTCTCCAGAAGGAAAACCCCGGGTTTTTTATCTTCAATACTCCTTGGGGGTCTATATCTCTAATCTAAGAAATTGGCTTCGTATGGGCATTTTACTGGCAGCTATGGAGATAGCTGCTCTAGCTATAGTTTCAGATACTCCGCTCATTTCATAAAGTATTCGACCTGGTTTAACAACGGCTACCCAATATTCGGGGGACCCCTTTCCCGAACCCATACGTGTTTCTGTGGGTCTTAGTGTAACCGGTTTGTCGGGAAATATACGTACCCATAGTTTTCCACCACGACGTGCATATCGTGTCATTGCTCTTCGTCCTGCTTCTATCTGTCTCGCTGTAATCCAAGCGGGTTCAAGTACTTGAAGAGCATATCTACCAAAACAAATACGATTGCCTCGGCAGGATTTTCCCTTCATTCTTCCTCTATGTTGTTTACGAAATCTAGTTCTTTTGGGGTTATAGTCGATGGATGGTTTTTTTTAGTTCCATCTCTACTGCAAAACTGGACATGAGAGTTTCTTCTCATCCAGCTCCTCGCGAATGAAATGAGAAAGCGTGCAAATTTCTCGAATTCCATAATATTCAAAAATATTACGGATAGATACACAATTTTTAGATAATGTAATCCATTTTTTTTTTAGGAATATCCTTATTTTTACCCTTATTTAATCGTAGTAAAGTATTCTAATTCAATAAGGATTTCGCGTGCGAATATTTACTCTTTCTTGTCTTATTTGTTAATTTATAACCTTAGCAAATAAAGCAATTTTTTGGTTTGTTCCGCCATCCCACCCAATGAAGTATTAGGATTCTTTTCAATAAAATCAATCCTATGCAGTCATAGGTTTTGTCGTTCCTACAGCTTCTCCTTTAATGGTTAGGTTTAAATCCTGCAATGGAGCTTCCAAATTTTTGGAGTTAATTTTCTCAGTTTTATTAACCAGGGCTGCTCTTTATTATTGCTTTAAATTTTTATTTATTGTTTCACAAAATTACGATTTTTAATTCTCTCTTAATTTTTATTATTTTATTATATTGATGCTTTATCACATTGCCTTTTATGATGTAATTCATAGACCATACACGTTGGAATCTTATATCTTTCTTATTCTTCTTCTTTCTATCTATCATCCCTCCTTTTATCCACATCCCTTTAGTTTTGTTTCACAACCTAGAATACGGTTTCTTTTTTATAGAAAAAAATGCAGTTGCTACAACTATATGATAGATCTACTCATTTATGATAGATGTATTTATTCACATAGTGACTGTTTCTTTGTTAGGATCTCGACAATACGAAGCAATAGGTTGGTTATTAGTTAATTTTCTATAATTACTAATTTTTTTTTTTCTATTTTTAGTAGGGTTCGCTCCATTTTTTTTTTTTTTTTTTGAATTTCTATTTTTGACCCTAAAGAAAAAAATAACGAGTCACACACTAAGCATAGCAATTATATTAAAAGATTTCTCAATTTTCATTAAATCTTATAGAAAGAGGTATAATTTCTTCTTTTTTCTAGGATTTTTGGAAAAATAATGTTCTTGTCTGTCTTTTTTATTCTATCGCTGGCCAGAATGAGAAGACAAGGTTAGTTATTCTTCTTCTACGAATATCCAAATTTTTACACCTAATACTCCATAGATAGTTCGAATTGGATAGCAGCAATAATAAATTTTAGCGCGAATTGTTTGGAGGGGAAGTCTCCCCTTTTTGATGCATTCGGCCCGTGCAATTTCTTTTCCTCCTAGACGGCCTGCAATTTTGATTTTTACTCCCTTTATATCTGCTTTTTTAGTTAATTCAATGGCTTTTTTCATTGCCTTTCGAAATGAAACTCTATTTTTTAATTGGAAAGCTATATATTCTGCAAGAATGTTAGGTTGTCTGTAAGGTTCTTTAACTTTTTCAATAGCAATATTAAGTCTCTGGTTTACAGAATTCACTTCCTTTTGGATATCTTTCTCTAATTCTTCGATTGCTCCTTTTTTCTTTAATAAATTGGGAAATCCAATATGGATTATAATGTGAATTGTATCGATTTCTTTTTGAATTTCTATATGTGTAATTACTTCGGAACTTGAGTCTGATTCTATTTTTCTATTCGAGCTTTTTTTCCTATTCTTTTGTATATAGTTCTTGATACAATTCCGTATTTTTTTATCTTCTTGTAGACCTTCAGAATAATTTTTTGGTTGTGCGAACCAAAAGGAATGGTGATTTTGGGTTGTACCAAGTCTGAAACCGAGTGGATTTATTTTTTGTCCCATATTTTTCTATTCTATTTTTTTTTTTTACTGGGAATCGAAATCTTAGGTTGATCTAAAAGTTATTTAGATTTCTTTACTATATTTAGTACAATTGTTATATGACACATGGTTTTTTTTATAGGATAACCGCGTCCTCGAGCCCGAGGTCTGAATTTTTTCATAATAGTACTCCTATTCACTTCGGCTTTTGTTATGAATAAATTAGCTTTGTCGAAATCCCGATAATGAGTAGCATTTGCTGCTGCCGAATAAACCAACTTTAAGATGGGATAAGATGCTCGATAAGGCATGAGGTTCAGTATCATAATGGTTTCCTCGTAGTAACGCCAGCGAATCTCATCAAGAACTCTTTGTGCTTTAAAAACGGACATATGTATGCGTTTTTGTGCTTTGAAAACCCGTTCGAACTTAAGTAGACGATCAGTTGGAACTTTTCTTGCGAGTTTCCGTAGCCCGTTCTTCTTCTTCTTTATCCTAGGGATATACTTTACCAATTTGAAACTTGTCATAAATAAGCTTATTCCCCGCCTACATTTGAATCCTATAAACTTTGTTTATTCTGAATCTTTCTATTCTGAATTCAGTTAACGACGAGATTTAGTATCCTTTCTTGCACTTTCATAACTCGTGAAATGCCGAGTAGGCACGAATTCCCCCAATTTGCGACCTACCATAGGATTTGTTATGTAAATAGGTATATGTTCCTTTCCATTATGAATCGCGATTGTATGGCCAACCATTGCGGGTAGAATGCTAGATGCCCGGGACCACGTTACTATTGTTTCTTTCTCCTCCTTCATATTGACCTTTTCGATTTTTTTCAATAAATGACGAGCTACAAAAGGATTCGTTTTTTTTCGTGTCACAGCTGATTACTCCTTTTTTCATTTTAAAGAGTGGCATCCTATGTCCACTATCTCGATCGAGGTATGGAGGTCAGAATAAATAGAATAATGATGAGTGGAAAAAAGAGAAAATCCTTTAGCTGGATAAGGGGCGGATGTAGCCAAGTGGATCAAGGCAGTGGATTGTGAATCCACCATGCGCGGGTTCAATTCCCGTCGTTCGCCCATCGCCTTATTGCAATGCAATTTTCCATATTCCTAGTTATGTATTTACTTACGGCGACGAAGAATAAAACTATCACTATATTTTTTACTTTTCCTAGTTCTTCTTCCAAGCGCAGGATAACCCCAAGGGGTTGTGGGTTTTTTTCTACCAATGGGGGCTTTCCCTTCACCGCCCCCATGGGGGTGGTCCACAGGGTTCATAACTACCCCTCTTACTACGGGGCGTTTACCTAGCCAACACTTAGATCCGGCTCTACCCAAACTTTTTTGGTTCACCCCAACATTACCCACTTGTCCGACTGTTGCTAAGCAGTTTTGGGATACCAAACGGACCTCCCCAGATGGTAATCTTAAAGTGGCCAATTTACCCTCTTTTGCAATCAGTTTCGCTACAGCACCTGCTGCTCTAGCTAATTGCCCACCCCTTCCACGTGTGATTTCTATGTTATGTATGGCCGTGCCTAAGGGCATATCGGTTGAAGTAGATTCTTATTTTTTCTCAAAAAATCCCTTCCCAAACTGTACAAGCTTCTTCCAAAGCATACGGCTTTCTAGATGTATATGACGATCTCTAGACAGATGGATCTTATATGAATGGTATGATGAAGTACCACATGAGTGGATATATAGAAAAGGAATCCAAATCTGCCGAATCGCTCATGTTATGATCTTCTACATCCTAGGTCTCCGCGTTCCGTCATCTGGCTTATGTTCTTCATGTAGCATTCAGATCGAATGACTCTATGAAATTACGTCGATACTTCCACATATTATGGGTAACGTAGGAGACATCCCTATTTTCACCCGGGGGTCTTAATTACCACTGCTTAGCTTTCAATTCGCCTCTGACCATCAAATTAAATGTGAATAACCCGTCCTCCTCTCTTTGAAACAAGGGGCGCTTCCGGTTCTGTGCGTGCTTCAAACAATTTTGTCTTCTCCATATTACCATATCTCTAGAGTCAATAATTTTCTATGAGGAACTACTGAACTCAATCACTTGCTGCCGTTACTCAACAGTTTTCTGTTGAGGTCTATCCCGTAGAGGTAGTCAAATTGGATCAGTGATCGATTTCTAGGTTTCGTCGTAAACCTAATTGGTTACTTCCAATTACGTAAATCAATAGTTCAAACCGCACTCAAAGGTAGGGCATTTCCCATTGATATAGGAACTTTTGTACCAGAAACAATAGTATCTCCAATTATAGCCCCTCTGGGATGTAAAATATATCTCTTCTCACCATCCCCATAGTGTATGAGACAAATGTATGCATTTCGATTAGGGTCGTATTCTATGGTTACGATTCTACCAGATATGTCTTTTTGATTCCGTCGAAAATCGATTTTACGGTATAGGCGCTTATGACCTCCCCCTCTATGCCTTGCGGTAATGATTCCTCTGGCATTACGACCTTTACCACAACGGTGCCGTCCATGGATCAATTTATTTCGTGGATTGGATTTCACTTGCCTGTCTACGGTTCCCTTGCGTGTGCTCGGGATAGGTGTTTTGTATAAATGTTTCGCCGTATTATTAAGTATTCTCCTTTAGTTCTTTTCTCTATCTAGAAGTGGAATAGAATAACCGGGTTGAAGGGTAATGATCATACGTCTGTAATGCATTGTATGTCCCAGAATAGGTCCCATTCTTCTACCCTTTCCGGGTAGTCGATGGCTATTCACAGCTACTACCTTAACACCAAAGAATAGCTCGACCCAATGCTTTATTTCTGTCTTAGTGAATCCCGATTCGACATTAAAAGTATATTGATTCTTTCCCAATAAACGAAGACTTTTTTCTGTAAATACTGCGTATTTAATTCCATCCATAAATCGACTTTCCCTCCTATGCTCTGAGTTCCAGTATCGATAAGAATTCGAGTTCTTATTGTTCTTATGTTATGGTATGAATATACCATACCAATTCGTTATGTATGGATGATGGATGAGATTCCATGGATAGAGAGCCTGTTCCAATAGACTTATGGAACGTTCCCGTTCGCGTGCATCCAGCAGGAATTGAACCCGCAAATTTACCAATTATGAGTTGGGCGCTTTAACCATTCA